GAAAGGCTCCAGAAGATGTTGATCGTAAATAACAGGATTGTTTATGAAAAAAAACTAATAAAAATTCACATTCAGATACATAAGAATTGTACAAGAACCAAAATAGTCTTTTATTTTCTTTTGAAAAAACATAAATAGTTTTATTACTCTGAATAGTTTTATTCAGATTCTGATATTTATGTAGAAAGAATCGCAATAAATGTAAAGAGGGAACATCTTGAATCCAGCATTGAAGGATTTGAACCAAAATTTCAAAATGGATAGGATGGGGTATTAGTATATCTGAAACATTATTTAAATGAGATAATTTGTCCTCTAAAAAAGGAAATATTGAATGAATAGATCCTAAATTCTGAGATTTTGGTATTTCTTTTTCTTCGGAGGAAGATACTAATCGTCGCGAGAATGGAATTTCCACAATGACTGAAAAACCCTTTGATACCATTTGAGAATAAAAAAAATGAGAATAAAAATAATTGGTGTGTCCACCGAATCTATTTTGATTAGAATCATTAACCAAATAAATCAAAAAATTCTGTTGATACATTCGAATAATTAAACGTTTTACAAGTACTAAACTAAATTTATTGTCATAACCAATAAATTCGATAGGTTCGTAAAAAATCGAACCATTTAAACTATCATCATGAGCAAGCGTGTAAATATACTCCTGCAAGAGAAGCGGATATAGGAAGTGTTGTTGCGGAGATCTATCTTTTTTTAAATACCCTTGTAATTCTTCCATTTACATTTTTCTACTTGAAACAGAGACACAAGACAGGAGGCATTTCTTGGGTTATCAAATGATACATAGTGCAATATGGTCCGAACAGGGTATATAATTACAGTATATATAGTTAAGAAATTAAAGATAGACCCCGGAGACCTAGAATCCAATCAACAGGATCCTTTTCCTCTCCTTTTCTATACAATAGGTTTTATCCTTTGTTAAAATTACAAGAGGGTAAAAAATCCTTTATTTTTGCAACCCGATCGCTCTTTTGATTTTGGAAAAAATTATATTCTCTTTACTTTATCAGTATACTGTTTCTTCTACACATCCGTCTCCAAGAGAATAGTTAGGATTTTTTTTCATAAAAAAAATAAAAAATAATCAATGATTCACTCGCATAAAAACCTTTTTCTGCACTGGCACTAATCCATTTTTAACATACAAATTAGATCGGGTAATTATTCCAATTTTAAGAATATAAGCTCGTTGCTTTTTGTTTTACCAAAATTAAGGCTAAAAGACGATATCCATTTATTCACTAGACTCAACTGTAAATTTCTTTTGTCTCCTTCCAAAAATAAAAACAATTAATAATATATATATAGAGTTAAGTTAAGGATAAATTAAATTAAAAGTTCTATTTTAATAAAAAAAAAAAAAAAATTATTACGACATGCTGTTTTTTCCTTCATTACCTTTTAAGATCAGTCGTGGTCTTTATATAGACTCTACCAATAGTCTGGACGAATTCGTTGCTTCATCCAAATGTGTAAAAGATCATAGTCGCACTTAAAAGCCGAGTACTCTACCGTTGAGTTAGCAACCCGGATTGTAGATACGATCAAAAAAAAAAAAAAATTGATCCCATCCCGCCAAAATAATAAAGATTGAACTAGCAACAAATTCAATTTAAAAGAAAGATTTTTTTAATCAATTATAAACACCAATCCACTAAAATAGGTAGGATTGGATTAAAAAATAATAAATTCTCAATAGATATATCTAATATCTATAATCAAAACTTATACCTATTTTTCTCTTGATCCATTCCATTTTTTTTTTTTTTTTTTTTTACGTCTTGTATACCAGTAAATTCAGTAAACACATCCTTATGACTAAGGTGACTAAGGCTAAAGCGAAGGAAAAAAAATAAATATGAGGCAGGAATAAACAGATCCATTTTATTTATCTACGATCAAATTATATTTGTTCGGTACACCATTGTCAATATGATATAGAATGCTGAGAAAAAAATTCTAAATAAATCAAATTAAGGCCTTGTGTTGGATTGGCACAATATAAGTAAAAAAATAAATTTGAATGCAAAAATAAATAAAGGCAGGGTGGAGAAAAATATCGAGTTGATTCAATCAAAAGAGGTACAATAATCGAAATTGACCCTGTCTTTGTCGGTAAATTATATTCCCACAATAACAATAAAAAATAAATAATAAAATAATAAGTGAGCAAAAAAAAGAACAAACAAATTCTGGAGAAATAATTATACAAAGATAAAGATAGATGCTAGTACCCTCTCTTTTTTATTCAATTTTTTTAATTTAATTAAATTAACAGTTAACCCAATATTCCTTCTTTAAATAATTCTGTCTTCCTTAAAATATCATGAACAGTTACTGTGGGTTGAGCGCCATTTTCAAGGAAATATAGAATAGCGGGAACATTTAAATAGGTTTTATTCTTTATCGGATCGTAAAAACCTACCTTCCGAAGATCTCTTCCTTCTCTTCGGGATCGAACATCAATTGCAACGATTCGATAGATGGCTCATCGGGATAGATGTAGATAAACAATGCCCCCCCTAGAAACGTATAGGAGGTTTTATCCTCATACGGCTCGAGAAAAAATGATTCTAATTTATGTATATAACGGCAAATATATCCATAAAATACTGAATAAATAATGAATTAGACTATGATTAAAGTGGTTTTTTCTTCCTCTTTCCTTACGAAAGTTAAAAAGATATCATTCGTACTCATAACTCAAGTTGGGTAATTCTGAGGAAATCCTTAGATATTTATTGAGCCGTCTCTAACCTCTTTTGTTTGTCTCGAATCAATTTTTATTCCGCATTTTGATTCAATTGTTGTTGTTGAGACAATTGAAAATAGTGTTTCCTTGTTCCGGAATCCTTTATCTTTGTTTTGTGAAATCATTGGGTTTAGACATTACTTCGGTGATCCTTACTCCTTTCAAAAGGGCAGCAACATACCTTTTGTTTTTTTCTTATTTCTTTCTATAGACTATAGAAAAAAATAAGAGAGATTGATTCCCTTGTGATACACTTTTGATCGAAATAGTTTTATGAATTCCGACAAATATTACTTATTTTCTTTTTTATTTCAAACTTGTTTGAATTTTAACCCTTTTCAATTTATATAATTTATCCATTTATATTAAAAATTTATATTATAGAGGATATATTTACAAAGTTGGTTCAACTTATTGATTTTTATTGTCACTAACCCTAGATTCTTCCCCCCGATAAATGAATCTCAATACTTTCTGCTCGAGCTTCATCATGTACTTTTTATTTAGATTAGAACCCAACACAAATTAGGTTCCTAGTAAAAAGAACAAACTATGTCGAGCCAAGAGCATCTTCATTCTTATAGAAAATGGCGGATGTAAGAATCCACAGTCAATCATGTCCTTCAAGTCGCACGTTGCTTTCTACCACATCGTTTCAAACGAAGTTTTACCATAACATTTTTATTATTTAATTTCAAACTGATATGGAATTGATTCAATATGAAATCATGAATAGTCATTGGATCAACTTATATATGTATATATTATTATATATTATGATATGGCCGGCCGTAGAGTTTTGATTTTATATTATATCTATACATAAAAAAAAAAAAAAAATTAAAGAATAAATGAGTTTAGTTTGCTTAAGATTTATTTAAATTTTCAACAGATTGTTCGGGACGATCAATCATGAAGGATCCTTTTTTTCTTGAACAAATAAATTAAAAACCTCAAAGAAAGGGGCTCTAATGAATTCCCAATTCCAGAATAAAATCTATTTTTAATCAAATAAACTATTCCAATGACCCACGAAGGTTGGAAAGTTTATCGATAATATATAGATTTATTGCACTTCTTCGAATACCAAAGCAAAGATTTATATCATAAAAATTAAGTTAAAAAATAAAGATCTTTATTTCCAACTGCATTTGACACTTGATTCTGTTTGTAAGAAACCAAAAAAAATTCTTAAGAATCATTCTTAGAATTCAGAACGAAAGATTGTTCTCGTTAACAATTTTTTGTTAAATGTTGGAAACAATGTGATCCAATCTGCTATAAAGGGCAGATTGGGTCTGGGACGGAAGGATTCGAACCTCCGAGTAACGGGACCAAAACCCGTTGCCTTACCGCTTGGCCACGCCCCATTTAAATTTCTATTCAACACTAATAAATACTAATATTATATTAGTATTGGTTATTCGTCAATTCTAGTATGTAATATATTGTTGCTAGGTTTCTATACATGGAGAGATAGAATCAAAAAATTCATTGATCATTACATTGAATTCTATTAAGATATTGTATGAAAGTATAATTCTTTGTATTCTCGTTTGAGAATTGAAAGGGGTTTTATTTGGGATAGTTCAAAGAAAAAGAAGGATTTTTTGGCCTGCCTTTTTCATTTTTACCTTATATTATAAAAATGACTCAATCAAAATTAAATTATCTAATCTACAAGAACGAAATTTTTGTTATGCTTAATATCTTTAGTTTAATCTGTATCTGTCTTAATTCTATCCCTTATTTGAGTTCGAGTAGTTTTTTCTTCGCCAAATTGCCCGAGGCTTATGCTTTTTTCAATCCACTCATCGACATTATGCCTATCATACCTCTATTCTTTTTTCTCTTAGCCTTTGTTTGGCAAGCTGCTGTAAGTTTTCGATGAAATCTTCAATATTCTCCTAAATTCATGATTTTTTGAAAAAAAAAAACACACACTTCATTATAGCATATGCGGTACGAAAAAAATGGGTAATCTATTCCCCTAAAAAAATGATCTTGGAGATTTTGTAATGCTTACTCTCAAACTCTTCGTTTATACAGTAGTGATATTCTTTGTTTCTCTCTTCATCTTCGGATTCTTATCTAATGATCCAGGACGCAATCCTGGACGTGAAGAATAAACATAAGACATTTTTAACTTTGCTTTTTTTAGGAATTCTTTATTCCATTAACTATTTTAATCAAGGGATCCAGTGATGAGGGATAGCGG